GACCAAGTTACGATTGTATCTTTTTCTGCCCTCATGTTGAGCTTCGAAATTTTTCTCAATAAATGATTAGCTACAAAAGGATTTTTTTTTTGTGAACGTGTCACGGCTAATTACTCCTATCTTTTTTTTTTGTAAAGACGAGGAAACGTATTCTATTTTTAATATTTTCCTATTTACTACGGCGACGAAGAATAAAACTATCGCTATATTTATTCTTTTTTCTACTTCTTCTTCCAAGCGCAGGATAACCCCAAGGGGTTGTGGGTTTTTTTCTACCGATGGGTGCCCTCCCTTCACCACCCCCGTGGGGATGGTCTACAGGGTTCATAACTACTCCTCTTACTACAGGACGCTTACCCAGCCAACGCTTAGATCCGGCTCTACCCAAACTTTTCTGGTTCACCCCCACATTACCGACCTGTCCGACTGTTGCTGAGCAGTTTTGGGATATCAAACGGACCTCCCCAGACGGTAATTTTAATGTGGCCGATTTACCCTCTTTTGCAATCAGTTTCGCTACAGCACCCGCGGCTCTCGCTAATTGTCCACCCCTTCCAAGTGTGATTTCTATGTTATGTATGTCCGTGCCTAAGGGCATCTCGGTTGAAGTAGATTCTTCTTTTTGATCAATCAAAACCCCTTCCCAAACTGTACAAGCTTCTTCCAAAGCATACGGCTTTCTGGATGTATATGATGATATCTAGACAGAGGGATCTCATATGAATCGTATGATGAAGTACCACATGAGTGGATATATAGGAATCCAAATCTGCTGAATCCCTCATGATGATCTTCTACACCCTAGGTCTCCCCGCTCCTTCATCTGGCTTATGTTCTTCATGTAGCATTCAGACCGAATGACTCTATGAAATTACGTCGATACTTCCGCCATATATTACGGGTAACGTAGGAGACATATCTATTTTTCCCCCGGGGTAGAATTACCACTGTTTAGCTTTCAATTCGCCTCTGACCATCAAATGAAATGTGAATAACCCGTCCTCCTCTCTTTGAAACAGGGGGCGCTTCCGGCTCTGTCGATGCTTCAAACAATTTTGTCTTCTCCATATTACTATATCTCTAGAGTCAATAATTTTATATGAGGAACTACTGAACTCAATCACTTGCTGCCGTTACTCTTCAGTTTTCTGTTGAGGTCTATCCCGTAGAGGTACTCAAATTGGATCAGTGATCGATTTCTAGGTTTTGTCGTAAACCTAATTGGTTACTTCCAATTACGTAAATCAATAGTTCAAACCGCACTCAAAGGTAGGGCATTTCCCATTGAGATAGGAACTTCTGTACCAGAAACAATGGTATCTCCAATTATAGCCCCTCTGGGATGTAAAATATATCTCTTCTCACCATCCCCGTAGTGTATGAGACAAATATATGCATTTCGATTAGGGTCGTATTCTATGGTTACGATTCTACCAGATATGTCTTTTTCATTCCGTCGAAAATCGATTTTACGGTATAGACGCTTATGACCTCCCCCTCTATGCCTTGCGGTAATAATGCCTCTGGCATTACGACCTTTACCACAATGACGCTGTCCGTAGATCAAATTTTTTCGTGGATTGGATTTCCCTTGACTGCCGACGGCTCCTGTGCTCGGGGTAGAAGTTTTGTATAAATGTATTGCCGTGTTATTAAGCATTTTTTTTTAAGTTCTTTTCTTTCTAAGAGGTGGAATAGAATAACCCGGTTGAAGCGTAATGATCATACGTCTGTAATGCATTGTATGTCCCATAGTGGGTCCCATTCTTCTACCCTTTCCGGGGAGTCGATGACTATTCATAGCTATTACCTTGACACCAAAGAAGAGTTCGACCCAATGCTTTATTTCTGTCCTAGTTGATCCTGATTCGACATTAGAAGTATATTGATTGTTCCCCAATAACCGACTTTTGTCTGTAAATACTGCATATTTGATTTCCATAAATCCATTTTCCTCCGTATGAGTTCCAGTATCGATAAGAATTCGATTTCTTACTGTTCATATGTTATGGTATGAATATACCATACCAATTCATTATGTCTGGATGATGAGATTTCATTGATACAGAGCCAATTCCAACAGACGTATTGAACGTTCCCGTTGGCGTGCATCCAGCAGGGCTCGAACCCGCACATATGCCAATTAAGAGTTGGGGGCTTTAACCATTCAGCCATGGATGCGTAACGGGATCCGTACATCGTGAATAACCAAATTCCAATTGAAATGAAATCCTTAGGAGGAATCAATGAAGCAGGAAGCAGTGAAACGACATCCATTAAAATCCTGGATCTTCGAATTGAGAGAGATATTGAGAGAGATCAAGAATTCTCACTATTTCTTAGATTCGTGGACCAAATTCAATTCCGTGCGATCTTTCACTTACATTTTTTTCCACCAAGAACGTTTTATGAAACTCTTTGATCCCCGAATTTGGAGTATCCTACTTTCACGCGATTCACAGGGTTCAACAAGCAATCGATATTTCATGACGACGATCAAAGGTGTAGTACTGCTTGCAGTAGCGGTCCTTATATATCGTATTAACACTCGAAATATGGTCGAAAGAAAAAATCTCTATTTGAGAGGGCTTCTTCCTATACCTATGAATTCCATTGGACCCAGAAATGATACATTGGAAGAATCTTTTGGGTCTTCCAATATCACTAGGTTGATTGTTTCGCTCCTGTATCTTCCAAAAGGGAAAAAGATCTCTGAGAGTTGTTTCATGGATCCGAAAGAGAGTACTTGGGTTCTCCCAACAACTAAAAAGTGTATCATGCCTTCTAACGGGGGGTGGTGGAGGAACCGGATCGGAAAAAAGAGGGATTATAGTTGTAAGATATCTAATGAAACCGTAGCTGGAATTGAGATCTCATTCAAAGAGAAAGATATCAAATATCTGGAGTCTCCTTTTGTATCCTATATGGATGATCCGATCCGCAAGGACCATGATTGGGAATTGTTTGATCGTCTTTCTCCGAGGAAGAAGCGAAACATAATTAACTGGAATTCGGGACAGCTATTCGAAATCTTAGTGAAACACTGGATTTGTTATCTCATGTCTGCTTTTCGTGAAAAAAGACCAATTGAAGCGGAGGGTTTCTTCAAACAACAAGGAGCTGGGTCAACTATTCAATCAAATGATATTGAGCATGTTTCCCATCTCCTCTCGAGAAACAAGTGGGGTATTTCTTTGCAAAATTGTGCTCAATTTCATATGTGGCAATTCCGCCAAGATCTCTTCGTTAGTTGGGGGAAGAATCCGCACGAATCGGATTTTTTGAGGAACGTATCGAGAGAGAATTGTATTTGGTTAGACAATGTGTGGTTGGTAAACAA